AAGTGCTTTATAAACATATGTATAAAAAGAACATATTTCATTTAGCCTTTTCATGCCTACTATAACTAGTTATTTTGGTTTTCTACTAGCAGCTTTGACTATCACCTCAGCTCTATTTATCGGTCTGAGCAAGATACGACTTATTTGAAATTAATTAAATGAACAATTCATAAAAAAAATCTTTCTATGGCAGTTCATATCTTCTACAGTTACTTAACGTATCAATTTCCAATTCTTGGTCATTGAGATTTATAGTCAATACAGATTAATATTTAAGGATAAATATTACCTCCCCTTTCCCCTTTCAAACAAATTGAAATGATTGAAGTTTTTCTATTTGGAATCGTCTTAGGTCTAATTCCTATTACTTTGGCCGGATTATTCGTAACTGCATATTTACAATACAGACGTGGTGATCAGTTGGACCTTTGATTAATTAACATCTCTTTTTTGATTGACCTCCTACTTCCTTTAATCCGCGGGAGGTCAAATTTAGATTGCTGTTCAATTATTTAAGTGTAATTTTCGACCTAACGCGATTAACAAGAACACAGAATCACGCTCTGTAGGATTTGAACCTACGACATCGGGTTTTGGAGACCCACGTTCTACCGAACTGAACTAAGAGCGCCTTATTATCATTATCACAATAAAGATTTTGTGACCCCAATTAATCTTGCATATATATCATAAAATTAAAGATTTATTATGTATGTCCAATTTATCTCAATTGATCCCTCGTTACTGCTCATAAGATAAGTAATAGGTAGGGATGACAGGATTTGAACCCGTGACATTTTGTACCCAAAACAAACGCGCTACCAAGCTGCGCTACATCCCTTTCAATTGGTCTACAGTGTCATTGTAGAGAATCCCTGTCTTGTTTTCCACATCTTTACTTCCTCCATTGATATACAAAAATTCTCTTTTCATTTCTTCTTTTTGGTCTCATATATCATATAACAAACATATAATATATTAAAAGACTTATATTATATAAAGTATGAAATAAATATGAAACCTACCATAAAAAATTAATATTTTTTAGTAATTTCAGGTAGAAATATCTTTTTTGTACATTTTTATTTTAATTAGGGATTCCGCGTACAAATACAGGCGGTCAGTCATTAACTACATATACACATCTGGTCATATATGTATTACCATTATGTATTACAAATTACAATAAAATTACAATAACGAATAAAGAAAGAGGAGTTTTTCAAATGCGAGATCTAAAAACATATCTCTCCGTGGCACCGGTAGTAAGTGCTTTATGGTTCGGGTCTTTGGCAGGTTTATTGATAGAGATCAATCGTTTTTTTCCGGATGCGTTGATATTCCCCTTTTTTTCATTTTAGTTATTGATATGAGAAGGGGGAAGAAGATTAGAGATACAATCAAATCTCTGTAACTAATCCCTACCCTTGCCTTCTTTTTTTCTTTGTTTTTTTTTTTTAGAATAACTTATTCTAAAAAAAAAAAAACAAAGAAAAAGCGGTTTCGCCCTCAGTGAAACTATGAACCCGGGCCCAGGCTCAAATTAATATTAATATAATAATAGAGTGGAAATGAAAATGTGATGGTTGGGGCAACTATATCATACAAGATACTTAACTGAAAATACTGTACGGCAATTCTTAATTATAAATATAGTTAGAAATCATTATATTACTTATTATTACTATATTGATTGCAACGAAATCTTTCTTTTATAATTTGATTTCGAGTTACCTGCTTCTATTTTTTTTTGTCCTTTATTCTTCCTTGCTTCGGATCGGAAAATTAAAGAATTGAGTGAATCATAAACCAAAGGAGGTTCATGGCCAAGGGTAAAGATGTCCGAGTAACAGTTATTTTGGAATGTACCAGTTGTCTTCGAAATCGTGTTAATAAGGAATCAACGGGCATTTCCAGATATATTACTCAAAAGAATCGACACAATACGCCTGGTCGATTGGAATTGAGAAAATTCTGTCCCTGTTGTTACAAACATACGATTCATGGGGAGATAAAGAAATAGATCGAATCGACCGCTCGTGTGTCAGTCTTCCAAGGAAGGTGAAAAATTACATATTATATATAACATATATTTATTTAAATATAAACAAACCCAATCCTATTTCGATCGGATCAAACATGATGTAGAATTAAGAAATAGGATTGGGATTTTCAGGATAAGGAATAAACAAACCATGGATAAATCCAAGCGAATCCTTCTTAAATCCAAGCGATCTTTTCGTAGGCGTTTGCCTCCGATCCAATCGGGGGATCGAATTGATTATAGAAACATGAGTTTAATTAGTCGATTTATTAGCGAACAAGGAAAAATATTATCTAGACGGGTAAATAGGTTGACCTTAAAACAACAACGATTAATTACTATTGCTATAAAACAAGCTCGTATTTTATCTCCGTTACCTTTTCTTAATAATGAGAAACAATTTGAAAGAAGCGAGTCAACTCGTAAGAAAAAAAAAAAAATTGGAGAAGAATAAATATTTTTTATTGAACGTGTTTCTTCATTTTGATGACTTTATCATATTTTATCATACTAATTTCTACTCTACCTTCCCAGAGTTCATTCTCCAGGGAACTCCATTTAAACTATTCCAACGGATTCCTTCCAATCTCTTTATTTTATGATCTCGTTGGAAATCATATAAAGACAACTCTTATTTAATATAGCTATTTGTGCAAGTATTTTACGATTAAGAAGCAACTGTCTCTTGTACAGATTGTGTATTAATTTGCTATAACTAAAGTATACTTTATTCTCGCGAATTACTGCATTTATCCGAGTGATCCACAAACGACGAAAATCTCTCTTTTGTCTACCTCTATCCCGATGAGCCGAAACCAAGGCTCTTATTTTCTGTTGAGTAATAGTACGAGTAAGTCTTGAATGAGCCCCTCGAAAGGTTGATGCAAATAAACGGATTTTTGTTCTACGTCTTCGAGCTATATACCCTCGTTTAATTCTGGTCATTGAATAAATGAAACTTTGATGAATAACTAATCGATTTCCTTTCTTTCAGTTATTCTCTTCCCGTGTCCTAGTCTATTAATAACAAAACGGATTCTTCCAATGTATAAAATAAAAATTCCAATGGCTTTTGCTATTATAACCTTCCCGACCACGATTTTTTCTTTTTTTCTAGGCATTTCACCTATAAAAAAAAAATTGTATTGATACTAGGTATTAAAAACACATAGTAAATAAAAAAGTAATAAATATAAATGGATATAGTGGGTTCCATCGTTTCTATGGTTACTTCTTAAACGGTGAGGTCTTCTCTATACACCGGAGCCCTTCTTTCTTTCATTTAATCAATGTTATTGTTAACTTGTACAGTTCAAACTCTTTGGCTCTACCCATAATTATCCAGTACTAGGTCTTTCACAACGAGATCCACTTATACAGTAACGGTATTTAATTATGAAGATTAGCTGGGTAGCTGACCCTGTTAGTCCGTTCTTGCAAGAGTAAGGCAGAATTTTTCTGCTTTTTAAAATAGGATTTCCCCTGCTTAATGGATACCATTTGCTATCAATGGAGAATTCTTTCTCATCTTAAATTTTAAATTTTTAAATTGAGGTGATTGGATTTGCACCAACGGAAACCATACATTTGATACCATAATAGAAGGATAGATCTTTTTTATTTTTAGATATTGACTGGAGTTCTTCCATTCTATCCTATTCACTGGTATTGATCGTTGATACTGGATCAATTGTTTTCTTTCTTTTGTCCTAGCCCATGATCTGAACGAGTCGCACATACACCCTAGTACATGTTCCTCGTCGTTGAGGACATCCCCCAAGAGCGGGGGATTTCGTGACATTTCTGATTGGCTGTCTTGTGTTTCTAATAAGTTGTTTAATAGTTGGCATGTTGAATCATATACATAATGGGCTGGTTTAGATCGATCTTAACCGGATGCTTATGAATTATTTTATTTCTATATTAATAGATTAATGAGATTAATTAATAGATTAATGAGATTAATTAATAGAATATTAAATAATAGAATATTAAATCCGGTAAGAAGATAAAATCTCAAATAACGAATTCGTGTGAAATCCTTGTTATTTTTTCTTTTTTATTCAGTCGCTACAAGATCAACAATTCCATGAGCTTGGGCTTCTATTGCTGACATAAAAACATCTCTTTCCATGTCTTCGGATACAACCCATAAGGGTTTGCCTGTCCTTTGTGCATAAACCCTTGTGAGGGTTTCGCGCAGCTTCAGTAGTTCTTCCGCTTCCAAGATAAATTCTCCCGTCTGTGCCTCATAAAAAGAGGCAGCAGGTTGGTGGATCATTACCCTGATGATATAACATAATAAATGTTTATTCTATCTCGCATAATGAAAGGTGAAGAGATAAAGAATAATAATAAAAAAAGATATAATTGAACAACCGTACAGGCATCTTCTTTTGCGCATTGCATACGGCTCTATAATGGAATTCACTTTTTTTTTACCTTACTTACACTTACATGGAAAAATTTTTAAATAAATAAATATAAATTAAATTTAAATATAGGGTCTATCAGACTCAGGTTGGTAAATGATCCAATAACCACCCTTCTTTTTGGAGTAGTTCAAAAATACTATGATGGCTCCGTTGCTTTATATATTTATTTCGTTTGTTATTTAGCAATCCCAAAGTTTCTTTTTTTTTTTTCAAATAAAAAAAACAAGATTTTTTTATTTTCATATTCTTTCATAACATAAATATTGTTAAGATTAAGAGCTCCCGGTGTGAAAACAAAAAAGTTTGTGACGCTGAAATAGGACTCCCGATAGATCGTATAAAATCGGAAATGCCTTTTATCTCATACTACTCTTTCGATACATAATTTAAGGGTAAAAAAAAAATTCTTATATCGAATTCGAAGTGCCATGCTATTATTACTTAATATTTATATTTCATATAGCGCGAAGGCATAGTCTTCTTTTTTCTCTCAAATCAAATAAAAAACTCATTGGCGCCAA